AGATTGCTGTTCTCTTTTTTCCGAAAAAATTTTGACTTAACAAAACAATAACAGAATCACGCTCTGTAGGATTTGAACCTACGACATTGGGTTTTGGAGACCCACGTTCTACCAAACTGAACTAAGAGCGCTTTTCTTATCACAAAAAATAAGACTGTAAGAAAAAATATTCTTTGTTTTTAACTCCACCACGTCTTCAATGCCTATGTTATCAATATTATCAGTTATCAATATTATCAGTTATCAATATTATCATATTTTATATGATATAATAAGATATGATATAAATTAAAGATTAGGTATGTCCAATTTTAATTGATTTCAATTGAACCTTTGTTATTACTCAGAAGCGAAACAAAAATAATAGGTAGTAAAATCAAATAATAGGTAGGGATGACAGGATTTGAACCCGCGACATTTTGTACCCAAAACAAACGCGCTACCAAGCTGCGCTACATCCCTTTCAATTGGCCTACAATGTCATTGTAGAGAATCCCCGAATTGTTTTCTATATACGTATTTCATTTTCTTTATTGATTGAGATACCCAACTTATCTTGTCATTTCTGCATCTCATATCATATAATATATAATAATAATGAACTTATAGACATGTGAAAAATCAAATTGAAAACTCGCCATAAATTTGGCAAATACTTGGGTGGAAAGGGGTGTATTTTGTTATTTTCATTAATAATGAAATTAAGAAAAGAAAAATCTTATCTATCAAATCCTTGTTCATTTCAAATTGAATTAGGAGTTTCGCGTACAAAATAAATAAAAGTGGCCCTTAATCACATATAAAATCACATATAAACCGAATCATATATGTATTATCATTATGTATTACAAGAAAAATTCTTTATTACAATTCCAATAAAGAAGGGGGGTTTTAAATGCGAAATCTAAAAACATATCTATCCGTGGCGCCAGTAATAAGTACTCTATGGTTCAGTTCTTTAGCGGGTTTGTTAATAGAGATCAATCGTTTTTTCCCGGATGCGTTGACATTTCCCTTTTTTTCATTCTAGTTATTAACACGGGGGGTGAGGAAGATTAGAGATACAATGAAATATCTGTGAATACTACCTCCCCTCTTTGTTTTATTCGAATAAGTTCGAAAAGAAAAAGAATAAAAGTCAATTATCTCCTCAGCGAACCTCATAACTTGAGGGCGGGCTTAAAGTAAATTACCTTCAATTTAATTAAGAGATTAAGAGAACAGAAGTGCAAATGCGGTTTGGGCAACAGTATCATACAAGATGTTTAACAAAAATGCAAATATTGTACTGCAATTTGAATCGAAACTTCTAATGTAAATTACACATGGACGTTGGACACTCCTTGCATTTGACTTTGATTCACTTAGATATACTATGTATAATCTAATTGAAGATCATTGTAGCACCTATTTTAACTATATTGGTTGCAACAAAATCTTTCATAATTGGATTTCGAGTTAGCAACTTCTATTTTTTTCATTCCTTTCTTCGTCGTTTCGGATCGGAAAATCAAAGATTTGAGTGAATAAAAAAACCAAAAGGAGATTCATGAAAAAGGATAAAGATGCCCGAGTACGGGTTATTTTGGAATGTAACAGTTGTCTTAGAAATAGTGTTAATAAGAAATCTAGAGGCATTTCCAGATATATTACTCAAAAGAATCGACACAATACACCCAGTCGATTGGAATTGAGAAAATTCTGTCCCTATTGTTACAAACATACAATTCATGCAGAGATACAGAAATAGATAGAATCGATTATGTACATGTCACCTTTACAAATCAAAAAGGACAATAAAAATCAATATATATATATATATATATATATCATATATTAATACATATTTAACATATTTAACATATTTAAATAGAAATATCATATTTAACATATTTAAATAGAAATATCATATATTAATACATATTTAACATATTTAACATATTTAAATAGAAATATCATATATTAATACATATTTAACATATTTAACATATTTAAATAGAAATATCATATATTAATACATATTTAACATATTTAACATATTTAAATAGAAATATCATATATTAATACATATTTAACATATTTAACATATTTAAATAGAAATATCATATATTAATACATATTTAACATATTTAACATATTTAAATAGAAATATCATATATTAATACATATTTAACATATTTAACATATTTAAATAGAAATATCATATATTAATACATATTTAACATATTTAACATATTTAAATAGAAATATCATATATTAATACATATTTAACATATTTAAATAGAAATATCATATATTAATACATATTTAACATATTTAAATAGAAATATAGAAACAAGCAAAATTCGATTTCTTAATTAGAAATAATTCTCATTAGCCCATCTGGTCGAACGAAATCGAATTTTCGAAATAAAATATTTTTGAAATCAAATAGAGGAAAATATTTTTGAAATCAAATATAGGAGAGACAAACCATGGATAAAAACAAACGACTTTTTCTTAAGCCCAAGCGGTCTTTTAAGCCCAAGCGGTCTTTTAAGCCCAAGCGGTCTTTTAAGCCCAAGCAGTCTCATCGTAGGCGTTTGCCTCCGATCAAAAGAATTGACAACAGAATTCATTTGGATTTTAAAAATCTAAATTTTCTTAGCCGATTTATTAGTAAACAAGGAAAAATATTATCTAGACGGGTAAATAGATTGACTTTAAAACAACAACGATTAATTACTCGTAGTATAAAACGAGCTCGTATTTTAGCTTTATTCCCCTTTGTTAATAATGAAAATACAAGAAGATCTCAAAAAGGCAAATGGGGCTATAGGCCTACCGATCTTAGAGTCAAAAAGAAAAAAAACCAATCAAAAGATCAACGAAATCAAAAAAATACAAATCAAAAAAATACAAATCAACCAAATAGAAATCAACCAAATACAAATCAACCAAATACAAATCTAAAAAATACAAATCAACCAAATACAAATCTAAAAAATACAAATCAACCAAATACAAATCAACCAAATACAAATCAAAAAAATACAAATCAACCAAATAGAAATCAACCAGATACAAATCTAAAAGATCGAAATCAAAAAAATAGAAATCAAAAAGATACAAATCAACCAGATACAAATCTAAAAGATCGAAATCAAACAGATCGAAATCTAAAAGATAGAAATCAAAAAGACCAATCAAACGGCAATTGAGGTTTTGTTCGAAAAATCCGAGAATCCAGATTTTTTTGTCGTGGTGTAAAAAAAACGAATTAGGGAAGAATCAAACTCTTTTTTTATTGAATGTTTTTGATCATATTATCACCATATTTTATCATACTCATCTCTATTCTACGTTCCCGTAATTCATTCTCCAACTCGAAGGAATTCTATGGAAAATATTCCAAAGGATTCCTTCGAATCTCCTTATTTTATTTTAAGATGTCATTAGAAATGATAGAAAGACAATTCCTATTTAATATAGCTAGTTGTGCAAGGATTTTACGATTAAGAAGCAACTGTCCTCTGTACAGCTTGTTTATTAATCTACTAAAACTATAGAATCCTGGATTTTCTCGAATTTCTTCATTTATACGAGTGATCCACAAGTTGAATAATCGTTTTTTGTTGAATAATAGTTCGAGTAAGTTTTGAATGAGTCCCGCGAAAATCTGATGTGAAAAAACGCATTTTTGTTCTACGCTTGTGAGCTATATATCCTCGGCTAATCCGGGTCATTGAATAAACGAAATTTTGATGAATAATTAATTGAGTTCTTTTTTTTTTTCAGTTATTTTATTCCCTTCCACTTTTCTAGAATAAAAAAAAGATTCTTCCAATGTATAAAATAAGAATTCCAACAGCTTTTGCTACTCTAACCTTCCTAGCCACGATTTTTTTTCTTTTTTTTTTTTAGACATTTCGCCTCGAAATAAGAAATTGTATTGATACCTAGTATCAAACAAAAACTGAATATAATAAATAACAATTAAGTAGTAAATAGAAATAAGTAGTAAATAGAAATGGATAAAGAAATCGTGGGTTCCTTCGTTTCTATGGTTATTTCTTAAACGGTGAGGTCTTCCCTATACACCGGAGCCCTCTCCTTTCCTTTAATAATCATTTAATCGATACTATTGTTAACTTGTACAGTTCACGCTTTTTTGGCTCTACCCAGAAATTATCCAGTAATAGGTCTTTCACAACGAGATCTATCTATACAGTAACGGTATTAAATTATGAAGATTTGCTGATTAGCTGACCCTGTTAGTCCGTTCTTGCAAGAGTAGAGGCATAAATTTGCGGCCTTTTCCTTTTTTTTAATAAGATTTCCCCTGCTTAACGGCTAATCATTTGCTACCAATGGGGAATTCTTTCACATTTTCATTTTCAAATGGAAATGATTGAATTTTCACTAATAGAAACCATAAATTTGATACACAAAAGAAGGATATGATAGATCTTTTTTTTTAGATAGTGTTTTAGATATTAGATAGTGAAGGGGTTTCTACCATTCTATCCTATTCATCGGTATTGACGCGAATAGTGGAAAATTTGTTTCCTTTCTTTTATTCCAATCCACAATCCGAACGAGTCGCACATACAACCGAGTACATATTCCTCGGCGCTGAGGACATCCTCTAAGAGCGGGGGTTTTGGAGGCATTTCTGATTGGCTGTCTTGCCTTTCTAATAAGTTGTTTAACGGTTGGCACGATTCATCATATGCATAATGGGTTGGTTTAGGCCGCTCCTAACCAGCTGATTATTCAGAGGATTTGGAATTTTTTCTATATTAACATTCTATTAATCTATTAATTTGAATAGAATAAAATATGAAACCCCAACCCCAACCCCAACCACGATTTGTATGAAATCCCTGTTATTTTTTATGTAACTCCTATAAGATCAAGAATCCCACCTTTCTATATAATCAAATCAATAATTCCATGAGTTTTGGCTTCTGTTGCTGATAGAAAAAAATCCCTTTGCAGGTCTTCGACTATGATCTTTA